TAAGGCATATCCTGTCTAGACAAAATCTTTGAAACGATACCTTTATTTCCATGTCTCCCAGCCACTTTATCACCGACTTTGATTTCACGTTTCTGTGAAATATATATATGAATCGTTTCTGGATTATAACTAGAACCTGCTTTTTTGTGGATCCATCTCACATCAATAACTCGGCCCCTACCACCTATAGGTAGTTTTAGACAAGTTTCCTTTGAGGTAGATACCTGAATCCCAAGTATAGCTCTTAATAATCTATCTTCCGGGGCATACGAGGATTCTTTCGCCATTTGAGGTGTTAATTTACCCACTAAAATATCGCCTGTTTCTACCCAAGATCCCAGGATCACAATTCCATTTTTGTCTAAATTTCGGAGTAAATGGGCTTCTAGGTGTGGAATTTTATTAGTGATTCTTTCAGGACCATGGGTTGTCACATGAGTCTGAATTTCATATTTCCGTATGTGAAAAGAAGTATAAATATCGTCATAGACCAGGCGCTCACTAATGAGTACAGCATCTTCAGAATTGTAACCTTCCCATGGCATATAAGCTACTAATACGTTTTTTCCCAAAGCGAGTTCACCGCCAACTGTAGCAGCACCGTCTGCTAAAATTTGTCCCTTTTTTACGCATTTACCTTTCTGAACCTGGGGTTTTTGATGCATGCAAGTATTTTTGTTGGAACGTTGATATATAACTAATGGAATGCGTAAAGCATTCCCATTTCCAAATAAAATGATCTTGTCAGTATCCTTATAAATGATCTTTCCCTCGTGTTCGGCTATAGCGGGAACTCCTGAATCTAAGGCCACTTGGCGTTCCAATCCAGTTCCAACAATGCACTTTTCGGACCGCGAAAGAGGAACTGCTTGACGTTGCATATTAGAACTCATTAAAGCTCGATTCGCATCATTGTGCTCGATAAAAGGAATGAGGGAAGCTCCAATAGAAAAATATTGGAAGGGAAAAATACTTCGAAGATGAACTTGTTCCCATGCAATAGTCAGAAATTCTTGGCGGTATCGAGCTGGAACAATCTGTTCCTCCTGAATACCTCGATTCAGTGCTAAAAAATTTCCCGTCGCTACCATATAGTATTCATCTCTACTTGGTGATAAATAAAGCATGCGTATTCTTTTTGATCTCTCAGAAATTTCAAAAAATGGACTTTCTATGGAGCCCCACCGACCAACCCTTGCATGAATTGCTAAGGAGCCGATAAGTCCAACATTGATTCCTTCAGAGGTGTCTATTGGACAAATACGTCCATAGTGACTAGGATGTATATCGCGTATCCGAAAACTAGCAGTTCGCCCTGTCAATCCTCCAGGACCCAAATAACTCAATTTCCGCCCATGAACTATTTGGGTCAATGGATTGGTTCGATCCAAAACTTGAGATAATGGATGTAATCCAAAAAAAGACTCATAAGTAGTTGTTAATGGAGTTGAAGTCACCAAATTCTGAGGAGTCGGTATCAATTTATATCGAATTGCGCCACATATAGTTCCTCTAATTATATTTTCTAAACGAACCAGAGCCAATCCAAATTGATCTTGTAAGAGATCTGCTACGGAACGAATACGTTTATTTTTCAAATGATTCATATCATCAAGTGTACCCATTCCAAATTTCATCCCAATCAAATGATCCGCAGCTTTCAAGATATCTCGCGGTAACAAAAATGTATTGTTCTCAGGTATATCAAGATTCAGCCTTCGGTTCATATTTCGTCGACCAATCCCGCCTAATTCACATCTTTGTTGAAAAAATTTTTTTTGTAATTCGGTACATAAAGATTCAGGAAATACAGGATCTCCGCCTACACAAGCAAATTGACGATAAAACTCCAAAATGGCATTTTCTTTTGACCCTATTTTTTTTTCCTCCTTTTCATTCAGGAAAGATAAGAAAATTTCAGGGTAGCAAACGTTCTCTAGAATTTCGCTTAAATTCGAACCCATAGCTGATGATAGAACTAGAATAGATATTTTCTGTTTCCTACTTACACGAGCCCATATTCTTGCTTTTCTATCAATCTCTAACTCTAATCTGCCTCCCCAATCTGATATTATGGTGCCGGTATAGACCGAAATTCCGTTATGGTCCAATTCTGACCGATAATAGATACCTGGGCTTTGCAATATTTGATTTATTACAATTCTGTATATTCCATTTACTATAGAAGTTCCCAGGGAATTCATAAGAGGAATGTTTCCAATAAAAATTATTTGTTCTTGGATATCCCTACTGTTTTTCCAAATTAATCCCGCGGATATATATAATTCAGAAGAATATGTAAGTGATTCATATACAGCATCGTTTTCTTTTATCGAGGGTTCGACCAATTTATATGTTTCCACAAATAATTGAAATTCAATTTCTTGATCTGTATCTTCAATTTTTGGAAACTTAAAAAGTTCTTCTGTTAAGCCCCGATCAATGAATCGACAAAACCCTTCAAATTGTATTTGATTCAATCCGGGTAGTGTAGACATTCCTTCATTTCCAACCCCAAGCATTTTCAATTTCCCCATTTCATTTATTTTATAGAAAATATCCCACGCTGTCATTCTTCATCGAATCACATGAATATATTTAGCAATAATGGAATTTTGGTTCTTTTTACTTTACTGAATCACATGAAATTTTACCTAACTTCGTCTATGAAATACCTATTATGAAAAGAGGAATAAATATAATTTTATATGCAAATAGGAATTTGTAATAAAACAAACCGATATAATCAAACTTGTAATAGAAATAGACACAAATTGATAAATTTGACCTAGACTTCGGGGGATTTTTAAGAATCCCAAAACAAAAATTGAATTCGGGATTTGCGCGGCTCGATGAGATAAAGATAAAATCTAATAAGCAGAAACAATATAGAATTTATTTTTTTAGCACTTCCCTTTTCCTTTTTAATTGTTCCAAAACGAATTCGAATTCACAAAGAAGAAAAATATTTTTACCTCTTTTTTTAGAATTTGAGAATACGATTGCAGTGCGTAAAAAAACTAGGATTTATTAAACATGCATAGATCTAATCCCAGCTATAGCTATCTATGTCTCTTACTTTATTGCAGTCATATTTGTTGGAGACAGACAGCGCGTATGTCGTGTTAATTTCTTTTTTCTATTCATCATAAACAATCTATTTAATAAAAAATTGGCACAAAAATGGAAACACGAGAATTTCTTTGAAATTCCCTATAGTAATAGTATAGGTATCATATACGAATAAGATACCCGATTCGATAATATCTCTGTAAGAATATAAATTTCTGTTCTGGGGTTGACATATATTCACCGTTGCTGTTATAATCTCAATTATATTCTATTATAATTAAAATGAAATAGAGAAGGATTCTTTTTCAATAAAAAAAACGAATATTGATTGGTTATGTATCGATTTCGATTTTTTTATCTCATTAATAAAAAACCATTTTCGATTCAGATTGAAGAATTTGTAGTTAATGGTTGCGCTTTGTCCCAACATTTTTGCTTTTGTGACTGAAAGCTATACGTTTGTTTTTTTCAATAGAAAAAATCCCTTTGAAAAAGGGGGTTACAGAACAAGGAATTTAAGATACAAACACATCAAAAAAAGAAGTTTTGAACCCCGTCTCCCTTTTTTGTTTGGTTTTTTGAGGGGAGGGGTATTATCATATATTTTTTTGTATTTATTTTGGCGATATGGCCGAGTGGTAAGGCGGGGGACTGCAAATCCTTTTTCCCCAGTTCAAATCCGGGTGTCGCCTGATCGACAAGAAAATTAAAATAGTTTATTTCGTTTTGTTAATTGAGGAAGCAAGTGTGGCAAAAGGACTCGTGAGACTTGTTTTATGCAAAATTCTAAGCATCAGTAGGTTTGTTCTCTAAAATGCTATAAATCTTTTTGTCTTGAATTCAATAAAAAATTCATTCTAGTAGTGAAAAGGAATCAATAATTCTTGAAATGATAGTCCTTTCACTCACTCCACTACTACGGTAGTATTCGTCTACAGATTGGGTCTTGAATAAGAAGGGATAGGTTCGACGGGAAATAGAATTCCATTTTTCGTTGGGGGGTTTAAGAAAAGTCTTGTATACAGACTTATGTAAAGTACATGAACACTTCTGCATTATTAGTTAGATTGATTAATAATTTATTTTTTATTAAAATTCTTTCTTTTCGGTAAGCTCTAGTGAAAGACTTTTAGAGGCTTTTTTCTGATTGTTTTTTGTTTGAGAGAAGAAATCGGGAGACTTTAAGGATTAGATCAAATGCAAATAAGAAAAGAGTATACAAAATAATTTATCTTGATTCTATATTTTTTACTTAATGCAAAATAAAAGATAGATCTTTTTCTTACTACCCGTTAGTAAGATTCATTCCCTTAATACTTCCAAGGATATTTTTTATTTATCCATAATTTTTTCAATTCTACTAGAAATCAGATACGAACTTCTTATATGTTATAATTGGATTAATTGAATTTTTTCATCAATGATGTTATCTAGGAATCTTTTTTTGACTCTGTACCAGCGATTCCACTATTATTATAAAATTTTTAGTGAAAAATAAATAAGAAAATAATACAAGAAAAATTAGTAAACAATAATGAATTAATTCCTTCATATTGATAGCGATAGGAGACAAAATTTACATGGATATAGTAAGTCTTGCTTGGGCTGCTTTAATGGTAGTTTTTACATTTTCCCTTTCCCTTGTTGTATGGGGAAGAAGTGGACTCTAAGGGTACTCTTAATTGAGTTAAGGGATCAAACTTTATCAATTGTTTTATAGCTGGGTTCTGAAATTTTTTAACGATTGGGTTGATTTAAGTAATTTTCTATTAATTAATACTAAATTAATTTCTAATTAATTAAATGCAATTATATCCGCATTTTTTAATTCTATTGTATTCCAGTGGTAGAATGTATTCTATGTCTATGTATAATATTGAAAATACTCTTTCAATCAAACAAATATTTGAATTGTTACCATCTTCGTATTTTGAAAGTCAAGGGAATACAAATAAATAATAGGAAATGGATTCCCATTCCAACCAAATTGTTTCTAAGATTTCTATTTCGATGAACAGGTTAGCACCAATCTTTTCGAAATATGAAAAACTTTTTTCATAGAATTCACGGAACCCTCGGATCATCTGTCAATTATTTAATCAATTCATTTTTTGGAGTGCTAAAATACTATATTTATAATATGATTTTCTTAAATATCATACCGAATATTATATCAGGATTCTGAAAAGAATCAGAAATAGAAAAATTCTATATCGATATATATCCATCTATAGATAGTATGCATATGAAAAGAAATATTTATTTCGAGATATAGATAGATTGGTACATATTAAACCTTTTGATTTTTAAAAATCAATAAAACATAGAGTAAAACTTTATAAACTACCATAATAGCTTTATAAACTACCATAATAGCTTTATAAACTACCATAATAGCTTTATAAACTACCATAATAGATAGTATAGTCGAAAGAAATCAAATATATTTCTTTCGACTATACTATACGGATTTCATAAAATTTTGTTTATTGTAGTCTGATCATTTCATTTAAAACTAAGACCCGAAATTGAAATCCTTTTTTCATTTTTTTTTATTCAATCATTATCAATCATTGCATTGATAAGAAATCAGAAGTCATGTTTAAGTAAAATTAGTCACTTTGACTTACCGTTTTGACGTAAATTATAAGTAAAAAGGCAGTAGGAACTAGAATGAAGAGTGCGGTAGCTATAAATGCGAGAATATTTACTTCCATAATCTCTATGTTTTCTTTCTCTTTAATTTCTAATAAAATTAATACTTCGGGATTTAATCCCATATAAATTTTCAATCTGTCGGCGGTAAATTCAATGGTATAAATTTTATCTCGATGATATCAAATCGAATCGATATCACGAATAACAATATCTGAGCTATCAAATCGATTCATAGTCGAGAATTAAATAGTATAACATAGGAAGATCTTTTATCCATACCTAATTAAAAAAAATTTTAATTTCTGATGCAATGAAAATTTTTTTTTTAGTTTAAGGTATATATATATTATATATATATAAATAAGAAATATAAATAAGAAACGACGAAGAAAGAAATAAAAAAAAAAAAGGGGGGGGGGATCCCTATTAGAAATGATATTTTTTTGATTTTATTTATATCCATCGGGACTGACGGGGCTCGAACCCGCAGCTTCCGCCTTGACAGGGCGGTGCTCTGACCAATTGAACTACAATCCCAGGGAAAAAATCGTATAGCATACATACATATTCTTACAATTTAATTCAAACCTTTTTTTTTCTATTTGTTAGATTTGATTTGAGATTGAACAGTTGTACTGTAACTGAAAGAGGCGGGCTTTTTTATATATTGATATCTATATAGATATATGGGTCTGCACTTTAGCGAGATCGACACGGATTACTCGTAATCCGTTCGTTATTGCCAAATTGATTGAAAAATTAATCAATGAAAAAAAAAAAAGACTCTTTTTCTTTTTTTATTTACTTTAATGCTTTCCTTAGACTTTAAACTTACAGATCCTGTAAGGAATTTGGGAAAATCCTAACTTTTCCTAATTTGTAGAAATTATATGTAATACGGACGTATCCGAGCACATCGGTCATTTTCATAAAACAACAAATGGTGGATCATCCAATTTTTGGGCCGAGCTGGATTTGAACCAGCGTAGACATATTGTCAACGAATTTACAGTCCGTCCCCATTAACCGCTCGGGCATCGACCCAGGAAGAATCAATTTCAGTCGTTAATTGATAATCCCGGATTGATCAATTTACTTTTCCTTTCATAGTAACCTACCCCCAGGGGAATTCGAATCCCCGTTGCCTCCTTGAAAGAGAGATGTCCTAAACCACTAGACGATGGGGGCATACTTGCCCAACCGCCATTATACTATGTTCATAGTATGAACAGTTTTTTGAAATTGTCAATATAATGGAGTGATATGATTCGATGAAATATTTGAATTAGTGTAGTGGGTACACGTATCAATGAAATGAATTTCGTGTTATGATTTATGATGAGGATGATTTCAATTCGAATCGGTGTTGAAAAAAGGCATCCCATTTATATTAATTTATCAAATCCAATAAAAATCATTTTTAAACTATACTCTATTCACTAGTCCAATTTATTGTTCCTTAATGAGTTGCTATGTACAAAAAATTGATCTATGTAAATATTTTCTAAATTCTAATCTTATTCTTATTTAGATATATATATATATAATTTATTTATTATAATAACTATATGCAGTAACAAATAGATGTACTAAACTCAGATGGGATGGTTCCTTATTCCGGAATTGAATCAAACGAGGCCCTTTTAACTCAGTGGTAGAGTAACGCCATGGTAAGGCGTAAGTCATCGGTTCAAATCCGATAAGGGGCTTTTAACTTATAAATTCTAAATTTATTCTAATTCTAATAAATTCAAATCGAATTATTCTAGT